TGTTGGCATCTTTTTTCTTTGGGAGGAGAGTGATGGATGCCTGGGTTAGCCTCCAAACATAAAGGCCATTGCTATGAAAGAGCTGCAAGAGAGAAAGCAGTTGCGGGTGGATGATGTCCCAGAAGGCTTGGATTACACGGATTCTACCAGAGGATGTTGAGATGCTCCCATTGCAACTCACTGATGGAGAAGAACTGGAGAGCTCAGCTAGAGCTGGAGGAGGTGGTAGTACCAGTTCCCTACTGGTACCAGTGGTGGCTTGATCACTTCAAATTGGAGGGACTATTGGGCCAAATTCCCATACTGTAAAAAAAGGTTTTATTTTAAGATATATCGGGGGTTTTGTGTGCAGAGGCCGCCAGGTTGAAGTTGGATGTTGCTTTTGTAGTTCCCAGTGAAGGATGATGCTGGGTCTATGATGCATTTTATTTGGATTTTGGCTGATAGTTTTCGATGAAGCCACAGATACTACTCTTGTCTGAGACCTGTTGGCTTCATCCAGAGGGGGATCTACCATTGTTGGATCATAGGGAACAATGAGGATGGGTATGGGGAGATGGTCGTTTAGGGTTTATTGTAAAAAGGTTTTTTTTCATCCTGGTGGTGGTTTTGTGTTTCTGTGAATAATAGGAAGAGGCCGCCAAGGCGCGGAGCGATGAGTATAGCCCATTAGGAGAACCTGTTAAGAAAGCCGGAGCACCGGATAACTCGTACTGAAGGATAGACGAAGAGAACCGGTTGGGTTGACACCTGGTGATGTTAGAAAGAAGACAAGTGCTTATAAGGAACCCCAAGGTGAGCTTATAGCTCTTGAGTCTTATCTTATGTGGAAGCTCCAGAGAAAGGAAAAATAGAGTTCCAACAAGGCTGGCCCAGTCCACACTTCTCATTACTCTGGCTCCTTCGGTAGGTAACTTTTACACCTAGGAAAGAGTTAGGACTCCCAAAGTTTCCCATTCCAATCCCCTTACGACTCACCCATCCTCAGACTGAAACCAAAGCCGGCAAGATAGAAAGAGAAATAAGTGCGAGTATAATAGGTACCTAAAGTGAGGAATCCAAGGGAGGGAAAGAACATAGCCCTACTACCTTATAATCCAACAAGAGTAAACGTAATCTATAATAAATAAATCCTAATCCCTTAATTCATGCTATCATAAGTAAGGTTACTTCCTTTGTGCCCAACCCTTGCGTTTCTTCTTTACGCCGACCCACCTCTTGCTAGGAATGACTCTCCTCCCATGCCCATGGGACTCTCTTTAGCTTTAATGAAATAGAAAACGAGGCTTTAGGCCAACATTACGCCAATTCTGAACCAGGGGAAGATCGAGCTGAATTCCTCGTACCTTGATCGTAGATCGTCTGGATTCATCATTTCTTTTGATCAAAAGATCATGAAACTTACATTCTGCTCTTATAATTTTAAGAAGATTGCCCAGTCGTTGATGATCGCTAACCTGGAGCTTCCATATACCACCCTTTTTTCTTGTCTCTTTAGCTGGAGCTAGTGCCTGTTTCAAAATCCGATTAAGTGGTTCTAAGGAATGGATTGCAAAGGAAAATAAATATCGATATCGGTATATCGATGGGACGAGGGCTCACTCACTCAACCAGGGACATTGCTTAAAACTAAAGAGAAGGACGTGATGTCTTTCGGAAGCGCCGGCCACCATGAACACGATATTGGCTCCGCACTATATTTCTCAATAGCTACCTCAATAGCTACATAGTTCAAAAGTAGACAGTATGGATCTTCTTGTTCGGTCCTAGAGAAAAGGTCCTTTCGAAAGAAAAGAGGAAGGTCCAATGGCTCAAATTCTATGACCCAGATCCTGAGGCAGAGAATTCTTTAGAGGCTCCAAACTTGAGAAGTGGAACCGCTACTCGACCCGACTCTCGTTCGCACAAGGTACCAAATTCTTCAATTCGTACTTATACTTATCTTTTCTTTTTTTCGATTCGTAGTTTCACTCTTCTTCAAGTACCATCTTCCGCGGAAGAATCACCCGCGTATTGCCGTATTGGGAAAGAGAGGAATGAAATGAGCATACTTCCTCGATCTTAGGCGAACTTGCTTCCATTCAAGGACCTCGACCCTTCGAAGAGAACCGGATACTTTATGTCAGTACGATCCATCCTGCAACCGTCCATTAAAACGCTTTGAAAAAAGCAATGAAATCTATCGAAATTGCCAGTCCTCAAATGAGGAAACAGAAAGAAAAGAAAGATCATCAAATCCTAGAGAAATCGCAATGTAACAGTTTCGGATCTGTTCAGCCAAAGAAGACCGCTTGCTGGGTCTTCCCCAAGGGAAGCAGAGGAGTATGAAGTGCAACTGTACCCGCAACCGAGCTATCTTAAATTGCTAACTCACCTCTGTCTCTTGATACGACTATTATTGAGGGGGGGGAGAGTCCATTCATTTGCCCATCCTGGATAACGGGTAGAGATCCTAGCGGTGAATAATAAGAAGCCTTTGGATTTCATCTAAGCTGTTGACTCCCAGTATGGGAAGACTGTGCCTATCTATGGCCTCTCTTTGTTAACGCCTTAACCTCGTTGCAGGTATTCCGTAAAATGAAGTCATCTATTATTAGGTAGCAATTCAGGAGCCTTTCCTGTACTTGAAGTCGGATTATAAATAAGTTACATGTGAGTGCCGATCTAGAGAAGTTGACTACCTACACCTACCATTTTACAATTGAGAAAGCGAAAGCCGTGGCTGTAGTGATAAGGCAGGGGTAAAAAAAGAAGATATAGAATTGTAGCTAACGGGGTTCGCTCGCCCCCGCCTGTCACTATAGCGTGTAAAGTTTCTCTCTTTCCAATCGGGATTTTTTAGGTGTGAAGTGAAGTTCACCAGAAACGCTAGCTATATGCTTAACACAGGGTAGGGGATTCCGTTCCACCAAAGACGTAAGGTGAACGAGTTCACCCCGACTCCAGAAAGATAGGTCAAACTGTGGACTGGGGTTCAGTCAGGAATTTGCGTATAGAAAGGAGCAAGAAAACGTATGCGCTTTAGCAACAAAGCGCTCATCCCTTGTTCTTTCGCTTGGAAGCTCAATCCCCTCGCTTCTTCTTTCGCTTCTACGCTCGTGCTTTCAGCAAGTTCGTACCAGTCGTCAGTCAAGGAGGGAGCTCCAACCTCCGCGCCTAGCCGCAACCTAAACGCTGGTTCTATCCCGGCCAAGCAAGCAAGGGGAAGAGGGGAAGAAGCGGGGTAGAGGAATTGGTCGACTCATCAGGCTCATGACCTGAAGACTGCAGGTTCGAATCCTGTCCCCGCCTAATCACGTCAGATACTTGTACGAGTCCTGATCACCTGGGTCAAAGAATCTATGTTCAAGTCGCCTGCCTAACAAATAGACGACTGCGTACTGTAGTGAGTCTGTTCCGTTGGTCCGATCCTACCATGGAAAGTGTTGCTGTGTAAAATCGAGATTGTGTGGGTGTTCAGTTGATCAATCCCTGTGGTTCTGGCAGGCTGCTGGCGTGGGACTGTAAATCCTCTTTCGCTGGGCCCTTTGGTTTGGACTCGAAATCCTTCCGGAGTGAGTGGTTCGATTCCACTCTAAGAACGAGACTGAACGAAAGAAAATGAAAGTGAAACGAGACGAGAAGAAAATTGTAGGCGTATTTCCTAAAAGCGGTGGTTCTCGCCTCCCTGTGCCGCGGGGTGGGCGACTGCGGTTCGAGTCTTTTTCGATCGGGTAGATCCATACCATATGTTCCGGGGGGGAGACGAGGTGTAGCGCAGTCTGGTCAGCGCATCTGTTTTGGGTACAGAGGGCCATAGGTTCGAATCCTGTCACCTTGATGTGGTATTCACAGGGGCCGAAGTGCAAAGCCCCGTAGCCTATCCGTGGTCGGGAAGGCAGGCTTCAGGCATTAAGGCAGAGATAATTAGGAGGCGTTTTCCTTGGATCCAACGTTTCAATATCTTCGTTGCATGTGGCAAATCAACATAAATATCTTGATGCATTGGCAGCACTTCAGTTAAAGTCTCAGAGGCGGGAGGATCAGTATCGACCGATTCTGGTCAAGATGTTGACTTTCAAGTTTACGAGAAGTATGCCAAGTTTGTTGGCCAGTCATCTCACTTGGGAAGTGAACCATCTACTAGCTTCTAGCGATCTGCACCCAGCCTTGTGTCGATCTATATTCATTAAAGTAGTCATCAGCTAAAGTAAAAGCACGTGTTGATGCGGCTGACGGTTCCATCTTCTTCTCATTTCTCTCTTGTAAGGCTATTCCACTTTCTCTTTACGAGTCGTACGAAGCGGCGAAGACAGCTAGCGATCGGAAGCCGTAAGCGTGGACATGCAACCTGCGCGGTTTACGGGTGTACGTATGAGGTAAAGGACTTTCCTTTATAACTATGGAGGCAGTCCTCCATGTGGAGTTCACTTCATTTGTCAGACTTTTGAGCTTTGCTAGAATCTATTATGGCTGCATTCTTTTTTAATGTGTTTGTTCTTATTTCAATGTAGCGGGACCCAGAGGGACAATGGCACTGTCCTTACTGCTCTTAAGAAGGAGGCTTGCTTGGTCTACTCACCAGATAACAAAGAGAAGGCCCAACCACTTAATAGAAGAGTTCCTCTTTATAGAGAGTAATAAGCCTGACCGCTTGTCCCTACTATAGTTCTCATGGAGTTAAGAACCCCTTGCCAGCTCCAAGAGAAGGAGGACAGAGGAGTAAAAAGCGCACTCCAACTCCAAGCAAAGATTTCTCTCTTCCCTTGTCTTGTAGAGATATCAACGTGTTTGGCTCTTTCTATAAAACTAAGTTTTTTAGTCTATAGATAAAGAAGTTCACCCATTACTACGCCCATTCTTAATCGACCTATAAATAAGAATATACCTATGTATATTGACTTGGCTTGACAACTCTCTGCTGGCTTTTGTCTAGCAAACTGAAGGAAAGGACGAAAGGTGCGTAGTCAAGACCCGATGCTTTAGAGTAAAGACTATTTTCTAGGTTCACCTCAGGGTGCGCACAAAGTAAAAGTGAACTCACAGCTAGCCAAGGTCAAGAAATAGGAAAAGCTTATAGATAGGCTGAGGTCAAAGAAGAAATAGATAGGGTTTCAGCAGTTTAGGTGTAGATTGATCCAGTGAAAGCTACTGCTACTTACTTACTGCGGGGTCAACTTCAGTTCAAAGGAATACTTTGAAACCAGAGAACCTATGCCTGTAAGGAATACTTCTAAATTGCACCAACGCACGCGCCTACTAGGTCTATCAAGTAATAGGTCGAAGCAAGATGATAGGCTTTAACAGATAGCCGAGAAGTGAGATACGCTAAGGTTGAGGCAAGCTTAGGAAAATAACTTCATCTATAACCGATTGCGCCCGAAGAAAGAAAGGAAGTAGTGCGGAGCGAGCTTCTAATTGGAACGAGTACTGAATTGGAATAGTTATAGCATTAACTAGATATCCGTGTGTGGATGGAAGAAGTCTCGCCCAGCCCAGTGAGTAACGTATTTAGTGTAGGTCCAGCCTCGATTGAACTAGGGCTTCGCTTCGCTCGCCTACAGATGATAGTCTTCACAGCCGACAAGCCCATTCAAGGCAGCAGCTGAGTTTGTCTTGTGCAGGGGATGGAATGTTCACAAAGCACGTGCATCCGAAGACTCTGAGGTTTGAATAGTCTACTATTGGGAAGAGAGTCAAACGCCCTCAGATGACGTGTGGAGGAGACCGCTCCGTATGTCTATTTTTCTTCCATTCGCTCGCAGGCTAAACCCCAAAGATCTGTCACTGTTCAGTTTGGTTTCCGTTCGTTAGCAAGTGCCCGGCACAAAAGCACCCCTATTTAATAAGTCCTCGGAAATGATCTCATCCAGTACTTCTCTCAGCCTATTTGCCAAGACTTTGGAGCATAGCTTGTAAATGACATTGCACAAAGATATCGGCCTATACTGTGATATTTCTTGGGGGTTCTTAACTTTCGGTATAAGCACAATAATCGTCTTATTAATCACCTCTGGCATATGGCCGCCCCTCAAAAACCCCAGGACTGCCTCCGTCACATCCTCTCTAATAAGCTGCCAGTGCTTCTGATAGAATCCAGCGTTAAAACCATCAACACCCGGCGCTTTATAAGGTTTCATAGCGAACAGGGCTTTTTCAACTTCAATTGCCGGTCTGCACAACCTTTGATTCATCAGCCCTGTCACCTTCTGTGGAACATAGTCCAAAACAGCATTTATATCAAGGTTACCTTGCGAAGTGTAAAGATTAACATAGAAATTATTCACTTCCGCCTCCTCCTTCTTCTCACAATACACCCCGTCTTCCCGCTTGAGCGTTCTGATCCTGTTTTGACTCCTCCTCGCCGACGCTCTCGCATGAAAAAAGGCGGTGTTTCTATCACCGGCCTTCAGCCAGTCAACCCTGGGCCGCTGCCTCGCCAAGATCTCCTCCCGGTGTAACAGCTCCGACAGCTGGCGTGCCAGCTCGCGCTCCCGCTGCGACGTGCCACGGTAAAGCGATTGCTGCCGCTCCCTCTCATACTCCTTCCTCACCTTCTTTATTTTCTTTCTCACATCGCCGAACTTCTTTGAGCTCCAATCAGAAAGGCTCACCTGCATTTGCATTAGTGCATTGTTGAGGCCCACAAGCCCATCAAGCCCTGCACCAGCCCGCCATGCATCTTGCACAATCGCATCATAAGACTCCTCCCGTCTCCACACATCCTCATACATAAACGTCCGAGTAACTGGTCCCTCCACCTATAATCGTAGAAGGAAAGATTTATGAATCTATTAGTTCGGCAGCAAGCAGGGGAATGGGACGCATTAGGCTGATCGATGGCCTACAGATCCTATATTCGTTTCCCAAAGGCCTGAGAAAGGTGTTGTAGCCTCGGTTGACATCGCACCTAAAAAGAGAAGGTCATTTCGACAGTCAAGCCGGGGTATCGATGAAAGCTGGGTAGGCTGTCTATCTTCTTTCACAAACGGTGAGGTAAGAAATCAGTAGGAAGTAGGGGCCCTTGTTTGTTGAGGAGACAGAGTGCGTTAGCGTTCCCTTCCGAGCAATGCCTTTATACTCTTTATTGTACTGTACCTACTTGAGCTGAATTGTGGAGTCAAGCCTTGGTTACTTAAGGAAAATACAATTGTTTAGTTGCAAGATTCTTTTCCGATCATCTTATCTAAGTGCCTTTCATGGAAGTGCTGCACTTTATTCTTAAGAAGAGGGGGTGTTTAGTAGAAGCTGGTTTACTAATGCCAACATTCCTTGTCACTGTGGATCCAGTTCGTATGAGGTAAGAACTCAGGTATGTTTTATCTATATTAGAGTAATATGGGTTTGCCAAGAGTTGTGTTAGATCTTTTATTTTATTTGGTACTTGGTGGTAAAGGGAAATGTAAATGATTAGCAGAGATATATTGCTCTCTAAATCTTAGTTGGTATCTTTGATGAACTACCGTAGAAGCAGATTCTCTCTTCCTTTAAGGATCAGCGCATAAGTAAGCGGGATGAGCCCCTGTTGATAAGGGTTGGCTCCTCTGTTGATCAGGGAAGAGGGAATTAGAGCTTGGGAACCTGGAAGAAGGAATGGTAGATCTTATTGGTTGAGCTTTGCCCTTCCTCTCGGCAAATTAATCCAGGACTTGGATAAGGAATTCCCTTATTCTGATGGGGAAAACGTTGGATTGACTTAGGGCCTAACATTGTTTCCGAATGGTGCTGAAACAGAAGTCTTAGTAGTCGGCAACAATGAATAAGCAATCGATCGGAAGTTCGCGCCAATCGATCTTCTGTAGGAGTAGGAGGTAGCGCGAATCCCCTCTTTCTTCGTTTAGAAGAGTGCTGGACCTCCACAACGTCAAACCATAGAACACAGCTCCTTTCGATCGAACCCTAGGAAAGACGACTTTACCTTTTTCGTAGATAGTCTGAGTTCGAGCTACTGTAGTCTCCCCCGTTGACCTTCTTTTTTAGATAGAATCCTCAATGAGTGGAAAGGACTCCCAGACTTGCTCCGCAGTACGAGCCCCATACAGAGCCGCGCCCTTGTGATATGATAAGAAGAAAAGGGGCCAGGCCACCCTCTTTTCTTTTCCGCACCAAGCCTTCTTGTAAAATCGGGTGTATAGCTCAGTTGGTAGAGCATTGGGCTTTTAACCTAATGGTCGCAGGTTCAAGTCCTGCTATACCCAAAAAAACCACTCTTGTATTCGTAAGGATGCATAGTAGCCTTCAAGGAGGCCTTGAGACTCGCCCCTTTCTCATCAACATCTCGACTTCGCTCGTTGTTTTAGGTAAGTATAAAGGAGATCAGACTGGCTCGGTCATTGATAGGCCGGCCTTCTCCTTATTCATTGGATAGGGCGCGGGGGAAAGTCAAGTCAAGCACTAGTTAGTTGGGGTGGGACGCACCAAAGCAGCGTTCGTTGTACTAGCGCCTTATCTTTTTAAGCAAAACAGAGGCTCGAAAGACGGAGTACGTCCGAAGTCGTTGGCTTCCTTTTTGTAGTGCGCAAGTCAGAGTGAACTTCTTCTTCTGTTTTGCGAATCTACTAACGAGAACTGCCGTACAGTCCTCTCTTTTCTTATTCTTAAGAAAGATCGTAGATGAACGTTTCGTTTCGTTACCTAAGTAGTTGAGCAATTCATTCCAAGGTAAACAAAGAGGTATTTCCTTTTCTCGTTCAGTCCTTCTCTCCTTCCATCCCAGTAGGCCTATTCATGCTTTTTTGCTATCCATCTTGATCAAATAGAAGAAGGGGAAATTCAGACTAGGCAAAAGACCTAAAATAGTTAAATAAAGATAAAACAACTTTATTATTGTAAAGTAGTAAACCATAGTTCTCATCCTAGGAAACCATATTGATCATCGGTTCAGAGCTCCCAACTACGAAGCTCTTTTCTAGAGCGAGTCAACAATTCGTGGATCCATGGTTTGGATGAAGCTATGTACCCGGGTAGAGATGATTTGTCTCAAAGATGTTCCGCTCATCCAAGAATCTGAAACTTCATCTACATAAACTCATAAATAGCCCTTTCCTTTCTTTTCTTGACTTAAAAAGGTAATCTTCTTTTCATCTTTTATCAAGTCTTCCTCTTCCTGATTGACTCAATCAGGGATAGAAATTCGGATCAACTATGAGGAGTAGGGCAGCAGGGCAAGTGAATGAACTCTGTCCTAGGCATTTCCAATAAGTTCAGTGAAGTGAGGGTGAAACCTTTTTTGAGAGGGAAAATACACTACAAATGATATTCAATAATGGAAGGAATGAGTTGAAGATTTACTGGAAGAAAAGGATGGATAAAAAACAGTGCACTTCTCCTAACAAAACTGGATCTGGAAAAGTGCATCCCAATCTGAACCTGCGAAACCTTTCTATCTTTGTTCTTCCCACTTTCGCGCTTTCGAACTACTGGTTATGTCATCACCTTTCTTTGATGTTGACTCTTTTTGGTTAGAAGATCAGCTGCTAACCTATTTTATTTTCTAACTTACCACCTGTATCTCCGGAAACGAAAACCGGAAATGACAATCCTTTCAACTGTCTGTACAAAATTACTTTGTACGAATGCACATCTCGGCCGTCGGGTAGCTGCTCACCATTATAAAGTCTATATCCGTTGTTTCAGAAATGGAATTGCTATTCTCGATTCAGACAAGACACTGATTTGTTTACGAAACGCTCTTCATTTTATAGGATCTCTCATTCGTAAAAAAGGCCGCTCCTTCTTTTTAAAGACGAATCATTTCTTTATATATTCGATAATGGAAAAAATGGGGAGCTGTATCAATGATTCTCAATGGAAGATCGGGGCTTTTTTGACCAATTCTTATGCTAATCCTAAGAAATTCCGTTCAAGAAAGAAGAAAATCTATTTTGGGTTGAACCAACAACCTGATTGTGTGGTTATTCTGAATCCAGATAGAAAGTCATCGGTCATACTGGAAGCTGATCGATCACAAATACCGATTGCATCCTTTGTTGATTCCACGATCCCATGGGAATCCTATAAAAAAATCACTTATCCCATCCCAGCGAATGATCCTATACCGCTCGTATATCTATTTCGTCATTCGATCAAGAAAACAGTGATTCTTGAACGGAAAAAAATCACTGCTATGAAGCAAGATCGGCATTTCACTTTGAGTACGGGGGTGGAGGTAGGCAAAAGAACCTACTCCACCTCCTCGGACCCAAAAGAGGGCCATTGGTATAAAAAAATACATACCAGTATCCAAAAAAAAGGGATACTGGTATTGATTTTTTTCCTTGTTCGGCCTAGGTTGTGCAGTTTATTATTCTCAATTCTCAGTTTCATTTTCTTTACTAGTGAGGGAATTGTAATGGCTGCTAGTAGTGGGGAGATTGTAATGGCTCATCCGCCAGCAAACCCATCCTCTCCACCCTTTGTGGAGAGCACGGGGGAATTAGATGCACTGATGGACACGCCCAGTCCTTCTTCCGGGGAACCCTCTGTGAATCAGGCGGCGCCGGAATTCCATCCTGTTGAGCAGGAGGCACAACAAGCACTTCATATAGAAATCAGAGAGGAGATTCTTCAACAATACCGTGGATACATCCTCCGCCATAGTCCCTGGATGAAGAAGAACACAGCGTATCTGTCTGGGGATGAAATACTCCTAAATATAAAAACAATAATGAATGAATTCGAACTCGAATCATTATCCACTGCCGAATTAAATTCATTTCTCCAGGACATTAGAGCAAATCCTAATCAATTGCGTTCCTTTTTCAAGGAATTATGGCTGGGACCTAAATGATTTCCTGATAGGTGTGACAGTACTTATTCGTGGTGTAGGGATCTCATAGGAAAAGAGATACCGAGGCCCCACCTTCCTTCTCTGGGTACTTGGAAAGGTAGGTGGGGGAAAGAAGAGCGGGTATGTGGGCTTCTTTCACTTTAGTTTTTGAGAGCTACACGAACTACGTGTATCTCTCATGGCGTAGTGTATCGTCTGTTACGAACGAAAAAGCGTAAATACTGAATCACCGTGGATGCCTGGTAGTTCATATAGCACCTACCTGTTTCTTTCTAAATGTGTTTTGTCTTGTAAGAATTGATTCATAAGGTGTGTTCTCATTAGTTATCTGAACTCATCATATTGTCCTAGAATTACATTGAGCAAAGCACGCATTACCAGTAGTCTTTATATTTGCTTTGAGCCGCTCTTCCATTATACTCAGTTGGTAAACGAGCATTTCTTTTAATTTTTTTTATTTCACACAGAATATGCCTCGTGTCATCCTCAGGAGTTCAGCCGAGGCCAGCCAATAAGACAGACAAAGAGAAAGACTGGCAGTTCGACTCTCACCGATAAAGTGATTTTTTGGTACCCTTCCTTGGTCATGCTATCTTCAAACATATCTCTTATCAGATTATGCTTCAGCAACCTTCACCAACACAGATTTCAGCTTATAGCAAAAAGCATAAAATTCTGAAAGATATATTTTTTTCATTATTCCCCGTGCATGAATAGTAGGAATCAGAACTTTAAGAAGCAGCAACGAAACATAATCATATAGATACGGAACTGGATAAAGTGCTCCTGAGGAATGCGAATGAACGTAGTTCACTTGTGTGCCAAATCGCAAGATACCCTCACTTTCAAGTTCGGAAATAACCGGATACAGTAGGTAGGATTCCCCGTGTTTTTTTCCTACCTTTTCCAGTTAAAACGGGCATACGTGTTACCTTTACTCGGAACACATACATGATATATGATAATATGAGCGGAGTCTTTACACGGAGAAAGAGGAACGAACTACTACTTGTCGGTAACAAACCTGCGGCCTCTATTCTAATACGACTCCCGGGAAATGGTGATTTTCCTCACTCATTCCTCTTTTGAGAAATTGACTCATAAAAACTTATATACCGTCCACGATAACTTCATTGTTAATCCTAGCCAAGCAAACAACATTAACCATTGTTATGTTTCTGCTTTCAAATCACTAGGTGACCCTCTATCACAAGAAAATCATTTTCTTTTCAATAACATTATAGCTCATTCTAGTGTGTGTACTTCACTCAGCTATCAAGAAATGAAATCCTTTATAGTAAAACATCACGACTTGGATAAACCCCTATATACTAATCAATCCAGTGCTTCATCACTTCTACATGTATTAGAACACGCTCTCCAAGATATAGTGCCAGCGGAAATCAAAGGAAAAGATCTTGTTACTTGGGAGAAAAAGAAAAGGACTATTTCGTTGTTTGTGCCTCTTTAAAGCTAGTGAAATCGGCTCATAAGCGCCCGGTGAAGTGGCCAAGAAAGGCATGCATGGCTCTTCCTATTCTTCACAGGCGGCGGCCTATCTCGTGTTTCTTAAACCCAGCTACCTTGGCAACTAGTTCTATTCCATGACACTTGACCAAGCCTATTACTTATCTTACCTAGTAACTGACCGGTGCTTTTGTGAAAAACGCATATCAGCTATCTCGTGCTTGGCTATTTCTGACACCTTGCCCTGGCTAGACCTGTGAATCCCCTCACCACCAATTTGAATACAAGACTGCCTGGTTCAATCCTACCACTTTGAGGGCAGGCCACTCTTAGAACTTTTCTATTGAAAAAGAGAGGGCCTGGCCTATTCAAAAAATAAGTTTTCCTATAGCTAAAAAAGAGTATCAGCTATGAAGCCCCTGAGCTATAACTTAATATTGCAAATAAAGCCATCCATACCCTACGCTCAATCAAAGGGATGGCCGAGCGAGTTTTCTAGAGAAAGAACCGGAAGGACGGACTGACTTAAACGAGTTGTATTGTAAAGTAGTAAGCGCCACCACACGGGACAAGCCTTCCCAGGCGCGGAGCGAGCAGCATCGAAGATTTTCGTAGATAGAAAGATCTAGCTTTTCTTTTTTAAGACAGTCGCGGTACCAAGGTGATCCAATGAAGAGGTAGACACTATATGCTCAAACTTCGTTCGTTTTTTTTGAAGATAAGATAGCTCAGTTGGGTAGAGCAAAGGACTGAAAATCCTTGTTTCAGTGGTTCGAATCCACTTCTGAGCGGGCAGGCGATGTCTCTATTCGAGAGGAAGAGGCGGCTGGAAAGATTTCATTTAAAGAAAAGGAGGTAGACGGGGGGTTCACGCACCTTGCTTTCAAAGGAAAAGGTCTCCTTTCTCGGAGAATAGATCTATATAGATAGGTTGGTACTTTGACGGGGTGATCAATGCAGATGCTGCGCCCTTTCCTATCCAAATTGACAATTGAAAAAGAAAGGGAAATCCCTTGCCTGAGCACCGACTTTCGGTTCCAGAACCTGAGCGGAACTTTGCTTTCTGTCTTGTGAGCTCCTTTCGGCTTTCAAGCAAAGGGATATCGCCAAGCAAGATGTTTTCTTTGTGGAGAAGAAGAAGCTTGTCTTGACCAATAGCCCTCTCTTGTCTTTCAAGCTTACCTTCGTCTGTAATATTCGATACCACTGAATGGGGAAGTGCGCCTGTAGGCCTATTCAGTAAGTTTTCTTTCATTTACGGGTATTGTGAAAAAAAAGCAAGTAGACCATACTCTTTTATTTTTCTTATCTAGGCTAGTTTTCTCTCTTCTCCCTAAAAAAAAAGTATGTTCCCTAAGGAAGTGAAGGATCGCGGACCACCTATTTCATCAAAGCCCCTTACCCTTGCTTCTTTCCCTTTAAACTCTTTGGTACACGCTTTATCGAGACTAGGATTTCTGTCTTACAGTCTGCCGGGTGAAACCTATACTCTTTGACCTACCCCAACAAGCATTTTAGGCGAATTCTTTTCCTTTCTACACAAGCAAATTGTTGATAAAACTCCAAAATCGCTTTTTCTTTTGACTCAATCCTCTTCTTGTGTCGAGGTAGACTAGCTCCTCACTAGGAACGTAGGCCAATACGAATAAAATCAATGGCATGGGCATGAAAGGAATTCCAGCATGGGAAAGGGAACGCCCGGGCATTCGAAACAGTGGTAATAAAGTTAAGTAGGATCAGTATCAACTTCTATCTTTACCTTTGGTGAACAAGCGTAGCGATGTCTCGTCTTTCTTTCTTTTGTTGCCGTACTTGGTAGGCTCCTTGTCCCCTTGATTTTGATTCCGTACTTTGCCTATTCGGTATTCCGAGAGGCTGGTCGGATTGGGTTACAGCCTTGTCTGTATAGGAGTATCAGAATGCTTTACTGCCTTAGTTAAATTTGCTGCCTGTCTGGTTTGTCTGGGACAGGGTGCCTTTTGCCTATATGATTATCAGGCTTCCTTACTTATACTACTCTTCTAAACCACGTAGGGCGAGGGTAGGGAAATTCATCCCAACCAATAGCAGTGAGTTAGCTATAACTACTAGGCCTAGAGTAAAGTAGTAGGGCTTTCTGAGGAGTAAGCCTAATTCCGTTAATGCAGAAAGATCTTCCCCAGTCCCAGATAGAAGAGTACCAACCAAAGAAGCAGAAGCAAGACCTCACTAGTAAGGAAGGCACTTGCTGCCGGAGTTCAACAGGCAAATATAAGAAAAGAAGTCCTGTTCACTTCATCATCTGTGGGTTGTACTGCTTTAAGGTTCTTCTGAGGGGTGGAATTTTAATTCCTTCTTTGCTTGTGAGATAACCATTTCCAGAAACTCATATATAGAGAGAGGGTATCGGTGAAAATGGATCTTCCCAGGAGTGGCATTGAATAGGCAGGCTATGGGATGTAATCTCACTCAAGAGGAGCTCAGGGTGCTTCATTTGTTTTGTTGGACCCCGCCTTCACTATAGTTTTAGGTTCTACGATAGGTCGGAGGGCCTGGAATTATAGGAGCCTCCGTCCAAGCTCGATAGTAAGAACGCCGTAAACTAAAAAATCATGATAAGCGGTCTGACGTCAACGAATGATCTTAGTAGCGGTAGTAGGTTTTGCCTTCGGTTGCGGGTTTTTACATTCGACATGTTTTGGGGGTCATAGATCTCTCGGTCCGGGGCGTAAAGACACTCTAGGAAAAGAGCCAGACCTGCCTCACATGCTCAAAGCCATTCTACTGCTACTAGACTGCCATCCGGGTACCAGGAAAAGCTAAACAATAGCAGGAATCCGCGAAACTCTACTTGGGTACTGACTTGGGTCAAACTACTAGCTAGCCTTTTTTCCATCCTCCCTCAATAAATTGGTGCACTGAGTACTTAAGAAAGAGCACTTAAAGAAATAGGCTCCCTTGCCCGAAGAACAACTTCCTTAACAATTTCAGGGAACTGACAAAACAAGAGCGGAGTAGCTGGTAAAAAAGAGAGAAAGAACTGACGAAGAAACTTTGTCAAAGAAATAGCAGGAGAACTCGCCGATCCATTAGGTCACTCCTATCCTCACTGACTAGAAAGAATTACTCTCAAAGAAAAGAGGAGGAAAGGTGGAAAGCAAAGAAAAGGAATCCGTACAATGGGAAGCACCCAGAATAAGGAATCATGGTGAACATCCCGATAATAGGGGGCATGTCAAAAGAGGCACGATGGCAAGCAAGACTAACTTCCTACCTTTGATTGAAGATCCACCTCTCCCCACACTCTTGGTGACTCCAAGAAAGAGAGAAAACTCCTCTATCCCGGGCTCCACAACAAGACAAGGTCTTCAATGGGCGAAAGCCCGATCCAAGACGCCCCGCTGCAAGAAGAAGCTCTTTGATCACCATCTATCGCAAATATAGTGAAAAGATGAGAAAAAATGCCAGTTTGCTTATTGAAGAGCCCTGAGGTTCCCAGGACTGCAAATCCTTGTTTGTGTGGTTAGAGCAAAGGACTCGAAATCCTTCAGTGGTTCGAATCCACTGCCTGAATGAATAAGCGGCGGGAGAAGAGAGCAGTAGCCACGGGTGATTGACCGACAAAGCCGCCAATTGAACTTCATTGATTCAGTCAGCCAGGTGCATCAAAGGCTTCGAAATCTCTCTCTCACGTGGCCGTCCTCGATGTCCCAATCATCGAAGCCGAGCAGAGAATTTGGAATCCGGCCGATCGGGTAGCCAGTTCCAGCTTAGGATGGATATGTGGGGAAGAAGCTCCTAGCATCTTTCAGGATGACTTTCGTTTCCTATTCCAGTCTTGCAAGATCCGAATAGGATTGTGAAAGGCTATGAATGTCGAATGGTTCCATAGGAGTTTTCGCCCGCCCCTGAATAAGCAGTAAGGCGTGGGCGCGTTGGAACGATCCCGCTTTGAAAGCTCAACCTCGGAGGAATCTGTTTCGCCGGTTCAGTGACTTGGCATAAAAAGGCGAGTTGGGTTCTCCTCCATGTGGTGCACTCCTGCTTCTTCATACCCAGAAGACGTTTGAGCTGCTCCAAGGGAAAGCTTTTTGCTGCCGGATGAAGGTCTTACGCCGGCTAAGAAGACAGAAAATGCCATCTATTTTGCGGTCCTGGAGATCGGGGAGATAAGAGTTCGCCCTCCCCGTTTTGAGTGGGTGCTCGCAAGGTCAAAGTAGAAAATTCGATTCTTTCATTAAGACAGGGGTAGGGTAAAGAGTGGAATTGATTTACACCTCGAAGTAGAGATGTATTGGTTGAGTCATTCGCTAAACAACTCGGATCGAGACCCGACCCCTAAAGTAGAGTCTGTTTAGTAAGTAGTATGTGGCGGTAAATCGAGCAAATCAACTCAAGGGCTTCTGTTGGCTCATGATCTATGTACCCACAATAGGGATTATATTCCTCAATACCGATAAAGTACCTCAAGTCACCAAGATCTTTCATTCTGAACTGTTTCTGAAGGTGTGCAAAAAGAAAGAAAATTCCCATTTAACAATGCCTGCTTTTTTAATGTTATAAACTTAGACCAAAAAAATAACCATACCATAAGCCGTATAACAAACAAACAAAGAATGATCACACGAGCTCTGTCTGAATCCAGCTTCATTCACCATGGCCATCTTTAATTTTGCAAACCGACGCTCTGGGTGCTTGTTTGAGACCATATAAGGCTTTCTTCCATCGGCAAACAAGGGATGGATCGGAAGTCTGATAGGGCTTTAAGAGATAGGGAAAACTGCGGTAAGAAAGACCCACTCAGTGAATCGGTGGATCACACACTTGGAGACAGGGACCCGCCTGACTATTTCGAAAGTAGACAAGTGTTGAAAGAGTGAAGTCTGGGGACAACGGTAAACGTAAAAAATGGGATCTCCAAAGCTACCCGCCCTACTAAAGAAGTTCGCAAGCAAGGGACATGCCGAACACCTACCTTTCCAACTAAGTCCCACGCGAGGACCCTTTCATTGACGATGCCTTCCGTCGTTAGCAAGCGGTGGCCGACTAGGCCTTTTCCCTAAATATTTTAGGAAGCGAAGAGGACAGAAAAAAGTTCGGTAATCTTCTCCCTTTGGTAGGCATTTACCCAAGGCACTGATATTATGAGTCTCTCGATTATACGTGAAATAGGGAGTGAAAGGTCTTATTTGTCTTTCTTGGCCTATGTGAATATGAGCCAATTCCGGAAAGTGAATAATTAACTATTGAAAGTGCAAGTCGACGTTCCTGATATGAAAGTGAAAGTGGAGTGAAATCTGGATATGAAGGTTCAAGTCCAGTTCCAATCTGGATATAAAAGTGCTGTTTAATCGTCGAAAGTGATCTCTCTTTTGTTGTTCTCTTTTAGTCCGCTTTTTCTTTTTTCTTTCTTTGGAGTCGGGTTTTTAAGACTGGACTGGAAATCGGGTTTTCTGAATCTTCCGGCAAAAGAAGTAAGTTTGTTCGAGATCGAAAGAGTGCCCTCGAGAGACTAGACTGATAGTAACAGTAGTGCGCCTTCAGTTGAGGAGAGCTGTTCACAAGCAGTGGTTATGAGCTCTTTCTTTTGGAGGTTCAGAATAGGTAATTCCTTCACTTCAGTTGCACTAGTGGATTGAATAACCTTTTCTTTAGCTTCCAACAAAGTGCATGTGTTGTTGGTTAATAAAAACACGAGTTTCGATAGGCTGGAGGAAAGATACTATAAGTAAGTAGGACAAAGAAAGACCCTATAAGAGAAATGAAAGGCATTTTAGCATTTTTCCACTTATCCAATTCTTTGCAAGAGTATTAGAGAGAGAGCTATTCTTAGGTCAGTTCCTGAAGTCCACTTTTTTTTTAGTCAGAAGTTCACTTTAGCTAAGTAAGTAGTCCTTCATCAAACTTGCATATCTGGCACTTTAGGGGGTCAATCTTTCATGTTGGAAGCTAAAGAAAAGGTACTCCCCCTCATTTTAAAAGGATAGGCAATTGAGAGAGAATAGGGCGATAGCGATAGACACAGGAACTGAAATAGACTAAAAGAGGACTCCCGTAGAGGAGAGGGGAAACCCGCTTAGATAGGGCGATAGCCCGGTTTTTCTTGAATATCCTTTCCAGTGCTTGTCTTGTATTGAGGTATACCGAAGATATGAGTCAAAGTAGGTAAGAGAAGGGGGCTTTCACTATTATTATATTATATTATATTATATTATATTATATTATATTATATTATATTATATTATATTATATTATATTATATTATATTATATTATATTATATTAGTCGATTTTTTCTTCTTCATGAAAAGAGAGTGGAATCAGTCCATTACTTAGATCAGTGGTGATCTCATCTCGTCTTGCTTCGAGAGAGGAAGCTGACGGACCAAAGACAGATAGACAGCGTGAACTCAGCAATGATACTGCCGGCAGGAATCAGTACCTATCCCTTACGGGAATCGAACCCGTGTCTTCGACATGAAAAGACGATGTCCTAACCACTGAACGAAAGGGACAAAAAAACTATTATATTATTCAGACACAATGATCGAAGTGCTGCGTTTTCTTTATATATACGAAAAAAGACGACGATTTACTTTTTAAAATGGAATCTTTGCCATTTCTGATGTGAATGAGGGAGGTTGTCTGCCCGGGTAGGGGTGACCGGAACCCTCCCAAGTCATCGCTCAAGAAAGCACCACAGTCACACGAGAAAGAGTTTGGACTATGACGAAGACGAGCAAGCCTTTGTCGGGGAGTGATCGGGGAAGAGTCGAGTACAAGAGGAAGGTGGAAGGAAGAAAGCCAGCACTTCGTGCCGAAATGCGCCACAAATCAAACTAAAAGACTACCTGATTAGCTTGATCTTAGTGCCCGCCCCTCCGGCCAAGTTGAAGTTCCCGGAACATATGGATAAAGTGGTAAGCCGCCCTTCCAGGCAATCGCAGATTTGGTAGTAGTCTTCGGGCCTGCAGCAGTCTTTCTTTCTTACTGTCTGTCGCCTCACTATGCTATCCCGGTCGGATCGTACGGTCAGTAACCCTGATCCCATCGCGAATGGGCCCGGTGCAGGGTATCGATGTGCTAGCGCTAGGACAATCGGAATACCAGGATGTCACCCACGGATTTTCTATACGATCTATAGCAGAATGCCCACGCTAAATCCTTTAACCCTTTTGCTATTGTGCTCCATCCCTTTTGCAAACTCTGTATCCTGTCTCCACAAGCCTATAGCCCTCGTGCGAGCAAGCAAACCCAGCCAGTAGGAGTTTCTTAGCGCTAGAGCAAGGCGATGAAGTCGACGGTGTCAGACGGATAGACAGCTTACTTAACCTTGATGAGTCGATGGGACTTACCAACCTAAAAAGGTGGACTTCCTCGAGAAAGGGTATAAATAGGGCTATAAGTAGGCCGTTTGCTATTGCAATAAGGGCTGCTCGCCTTTCCTTTTGACGGCTTGGCTTCCTATCGCTCCTATGTAGTGGTCGGCCTTAAAAGTATCTTTGGACCCTACCATACCATCATGCATGCCTATGTTATAGTGCGTTAAGCTTCGCCAGAAGCAAGCAAGATGATGAAGCGAAGCTTCGTAGACAAGGCTCGTTCCGTGCTTGACTTACGAGCTCGTGTAGTAAGGCCTCGCCCTACTTCAATAAGGGCCACTCCACTCGTAAACGAGCGTTAGAGCTTTTGAGCGAGCGAGCGAAGCCTTCCTGGAGCTTCCCTCACCCGAGAATTGCATTTCCGCTTCAGCTTCCCCGGTTTAGTTGGTTTGGAGGATTAATTGATTGGATACCCAATCCGCATAATCTTTCAAAGTCACTGCTTCTACGACGATAGGCGTAAAGGCATGATTAGTTCCACGAATCTCACTGCACTGACCATAGTAAACTCCTTCTCGTTGTACCGAGATGGAGGTAAGATTTGAACGACCAGGTACAGCATCACATTTGACACCTGAGGAAGGTACAGCCCAACTATGAGGTACATCAGCGGGTGTTACAATCATACGTAGATGAGTTTTGGCTGGTACAACCACTCTATTGTCAACTTCTAATAAACGTGATTGACCCAATTCTGGATCATCTTCTGGAATCGTATAACTGTCAAAAGTGAGTGACTGTTCATCGGAACTGTTATAGTCCGAATACTCATAAGGTTGGGTCGACGCCCGCCTCCCCCCAAACTTGACTTGCAAGTTTCCCCGCAAAAAGCTCTCCACGCCTACTCTTATTTTTAAAGAGCGCTATTCTTCTTTAGTTAGGTAGTTCTCCCCCCTCTATGAGACCGTAAGACCCCGGTGGAATCGAAGGCCCGCTTACTAATAGGCAAGAGGGGACCCTTTCTCGCCCAGCCCTACCTACATCAGTGAAGCTGGAACCGAGGAAGACTTCAACACACATGAGACAAAATGAAGGTATGGGACGGCCAGTTCACCACGGAAAGCGAATTCGATCCTTTAGTAGTCTTCTTTGTTCGAAAAATGCGCGAAAGGGATGCTAGTCGGCTTTGGCGAAGTTGTAGGCCCCTATAAATCAGATCAAGAGTGATTCCTCATCTATCCTGTCAGGGGCCAAGTCGAAGGCTCGAGTATAGATTCCCTATGCTCATGTGAACGGCCGGCCCGTAGATCTAAAAGGATCCTCCATAGGCCTGACCGGAAAGTATGTTTGTCCACGAAAAAAAAACTCGTTCATGAGACCTCGAATTCCCACGTTCCAGCCTGCATTATGCCAGCTGGTCCCACCCCCTCTTGAGTCACCCTTATCTAAAAAAAAAGGACGGAGTCTATCTAGATCATAGGTTCACTGTATTCAGAGGTAAATTCTCTTTCTTTGACCTCCCACCGTTCACGACATCCCTTGCTTCTCGCAAGAACGGCTCCTCGGTGGAGGAGTAGAAGCGCTGGTCCCCTTCGGTCAAGTGCTTGTGCGTGCTCTTACCTACCGTAGGACCTCCGTCCCCGAAGCGAAGAAGGAGGAGCAGGAACAACAGGTTGTCCTCTCTTGGCCCAGTAGTTCCGCAACTACTACCGTGGTTGTTGCCAACGGGGATCCCCCATTCCGAAAGGTAACGGGGCCGGCCCTTAGGTCCAAAGTTGTATGCCACTGCTGTGGTGCCGATAGATTCACTACGGAAGCCCCGTTATCGGACATTGCAGGCTTAGCATCTATTTTTCGTATATCGCTCCACCACACCGAGAAGAGGTATGTGTACCTCCAGCAATAACAAGAATGGAACCATAGGCTCCTATGCTGGGAGCATTTCGGGGTATAGGTCTAACCACCTCAACTCCCCGTTTCTGGCATGCTATAGTTCTTTTAGTCTCTCGACGACGGGAATGGGAGATGACCGGTAAGCCAGATGCTTCGCGAACCACCGGTACATTTCGTTGCACTTAAATCACCCTCGTTAAGAGGCGCACTCCGATACCATTGATGTCCAATAGCTTTGATAGTAATGGCGGGATCTACTAATACCCCGTCCATTGAGTATAACAGAGCAAACGATGGTATAGCAATGAACAATGGAATGACACTAGGAAAAATGGTCCGAATAATTTCGATAGTAGTTCCATGAACAATCCTTTGCGGGATTGGATTAGTTTGCTCGTTGAAATGCCATAAAGCGCGAACCAACATCCGTGATACGAAAACCAAAATCAGAATGAGGAAGAAAAAGATATCGTGATGTAAGTCAATGATTCCTTGCATCATAGGTGTTGCTGCATCTTGAGATCCTAATTGCCATGGTTCCGCAGCATCACATCGAGCGTTTGTGATGAATCTACTTTTTAAATCAAAATTATTAGTGTTGCTGGCGAAAAAATCGTCAACCTGCTGACGGGTATCCTCAATCCGCTGACGGACTTCAGGATCATCCCTATCGAGTGCGTTCCTATGCAATTGCCTCCTTTTCATCGGGGCCATGGGGCACTCCGTAGGAGGAGCATAATGGGGCGGGGTCCCGGGGCGCTCCGCCATAAAATTCGTCCAACCTACATTTGGAACATAACAGGCAACCCAATAGGTGTCACGCTCATTTAAAAAAAAATTTAAAAATCTCATCCTAGGGTAACTCCATCTTTTGAAGCTCCGCTCTCCTTCTATTGTATTGGAGAGACTTTTTGGTGGAGACGTGGGTTCTACCCAACGAAACGAAAAAAAAGAACATTCGAACAAATAGACTTGATTCCATGACAAGACAAAATGCTAGCTTCCCAGTACAGTAACGCATACACTTCCGCGTTTGTCCCATTGACGAGGGCCAATGAGACTATTCTACGCGTTTTCTGAGAAGCAACACTCACCTACATTTGACCTGACTTTGATAGTCAAACGATGTAGAGGAACGGGCGTACCTGGAATCACGTTTCCTTGACCTCACTTCGTTTCTCATCTCATCAACCACTACGATAATCTTAGGATAGAGGGAAGGGGCGAGACCTTGATTTTAACCTATTGAGACGAGGTAGCCCATTATTATATATAAGGTGAGTCATTGATTTAGTTACACACCCTCTTCTCTGACAAGAGAGAGTCTTCGGCAGCAGCAGTACTTTACTTTAGTACGATCGAACAACGGGGAGATTTCTCTCTTGCTTGGGTTCCGTACGGTCTAACGAAGCAAGCGTGATGCTTAGCACATCTGATGTAAGGGAAAATTCTGACTATGACATTGAGAACAGGAGGTAGAATAGTCAGAGTGGAAATAAGCATAGCATAATTATAGAAAATCCATTTTATCGAGTAGTTGGATCATATCTTCACTTTCCTATCTAGCTTTGGTAGCAGGAGTACGTGTCCAACGGCTGGTAAGACCTACTAGAGTATCGCTCGAGAAAAGGTTGCTAAAGGTCGTTGTATGCTCTAGTGTGCTAAGTTGCTGATTGCCTTCCAACTAATGGGTTGTGGAGTGCTAGGTACTTGAGTAGGCTTGCTTGCCGCTCTTCCGTCTAAGAAGTGGTTTATAGCCCAACAAGCAACGGTGGGGCTTCCTCACATGTTCTTTGGCTTCTACAGCACACTAATAACATTTCTGTTACTACCTCTACTAAATCCTTCTGTTCTGACTGTTGGAAAGCAACAAACCATAAGCTTTCTTTTTCTACATCGACTTATCGTGCTACTGCTCCACTGGAGCTTATTATTCAAGTCGTGTTCTTTTCGCTTTGGTAAGCATTCCTTGGCTTCATCCCCAGCTGCTAGGAAAGCATATATAGAGCTCTGCTCTTAGAGATGCAAGGATTTGGATTCTCTCTTTGCTTCTTTCGATGAGATCTATTCTTCTTGAATTAGGCATCAACTACCCCAGGTCTTTGGATGCCAGTACTTAGGGAGGATTTATCTGTTGGAACTCTTTTAGCGGCGTCAAGCAAGGGCAATAGCCAGATACCTTCTACTCTGTTCTTAGCTAAGAAAAGGAGATAGGTAAGCCAGCCTTTGATATCTTATCCTCTTGTCTTTTGTAAAGGATCTAGTTGCAAGGAAGGTAGAATTGCTTTAATATATGAAGCAGGACATCTACTTGTTGGGTGGAATAATGCAGAGGGCTCAAGACATTTACTGGTGCCTATACGAGATAGACATAGTGGATAAGATTACACTATCCTCGCTAGCACTAGCTCTCTTTAGAAAGAAATATTATTACGATGAGAAAACACCTATATCTATACCCACAAGGAATGTTGATTCTTTCATTCGCCTTACTTGGGTAAATCCTGAGACGGCAACTTAAACTTGCGGAGAATTCTCAGAAGACTTTCTTACTGTTGCTGGCTAATGAGATTGAACCTGGCTTGAAACCTGCCTCCCTAGCGTCGGTGCCGGTGGAATGCCTTCTATTAGGGCTCGTAGGAATAAGCACTAGAACGGGATGGGGATGGCTGGAAGCCAACTAATCCGGACCAACAGCATAGAGAACTGCAACTGTTAGGTTTTATGATCTTTTATAACTGCCTGCGGGTACGGCATCAAAGTGACAAAGAGCACCGAACGTCCTTCACGAGGGGGTTATTGGAATTCCTCTAAACCTTGGTAATCGGGTTATTTGTTTTTTCGTAGCACGCTGGTTAGGAGCTTTGAGACTGGTGATAACGCTTACCGACCGCGGGTTCGTTTTAAGATATTAAGGCGAGTGAGCGGCACTTTTGAATAACTAAAGAGGGAATGGGCGATTCCAAGACCAAAAGCACTGAAATGAATATAAGAAATGTGGCCTACCCATAGAAAGAATCTTTCGTTACTAGAACCCCTTCCTAGTGAGTGACTGTAAGCGAAATGCATTTACTGTACTGAGTGAAATCTTTTTTATGTAGAGCTCTCTTATCTCTATCTAAACGAGATAGTCTTCCAGTGGCCTCTCTCTCACCCCAAAACCATCCCTTCCGGCTGTCTAACTCAAGAACTTGATCCAAAGTAATAGGATATATAAACCCCTTCAAAAAGGACCTGCAGCTACTACCCACCAGTTGGCCTAACAAAGCCGAACATGATCCCGAAGGGTTACCACTTTTCGGTCAAGCATCAGGGATCTGCTTTCTCTTTCTCTAAAATTGAAACCAAACCAAACCAGTTCCGTTCCGTTTGCTCGTGAACTTAGAGAGGGGTTCGCTCTTTAAACCGTTCAACTTCGTACGAACCGATTCAATAAAGCAAGAAAAGAACAAGAGAAAAGGGAACAAGCATAGCACTTCGAGCTTCCCATTCAGGCGTTGAACTCTTGGTTGAACACGGAACAACTTCCTTCTCTGCTTTCTTTCAAACCTATACTTCTGATCCAGAGCGGACGGTCAGAACCGGATCTGCTTTCCTCTCTCTCTTTTGGCGGCATCCCGTTGCTCATGGAAATGGGTTGATCCCTCTTGCACAACTCTAGAGACCGCTCCGCTTCGTGATCCTCATCAATCGCTTCGCCGCCCTCGCTCCACTCTTGGTTTGACACGGAAGAAGGGTTTTTCTTAGCTATATCCGGGCGCGCGGCTCAAACGGCGCCGGACATTGGTGATCAGCTTATGGCAAAAGCCTGTCCTGGAAAACACTTAGTTTGGCTCGAGTAACATCGAGTTGCAAGTTAGCCATTAGTTAGTTTAAGAATCACAGGGGAAGGCAAAGGTAGATAATCTGGTTCCACCTCTTTACTAGAGAGCCATAAGCAAGATTTCTATAACTGACCGTTAAGATAACAGGCATAACCAGAAGTATAGAACCTTCCTTTTACAAGAAGGAGGGACTTGTGATTGGTTTTCTACAGGGAAGAGAGATACCAAGCCGGGCAACTTCCCCTAGTAACTACTGAACACAAAAGCCAAGGTGACCCAGAACAATTATTTTGAGTTTAAGAAGGACCTTGTGCGCGGTTCACGACTCCCGGTGCTTAGAGATGCGGTTCACTACAGCAGTGGTAAGAAAAGCAAGAAAACAGGTATCAAGAGATGGAAGTGAAAGAAGAACTGTTGATCGACCGGTGGTTTGGGTCTTGCCTTTTAGGATTCGGATTCAGTTCAGTCAGATTGGATGGTAGGAAAGTAAGGGCTACTGGTTTGGAAGAGAAGTTCCTGCTTCTTCTGCTTATCCTTACTTTCGGTCAATAAGACATACGCGAAGTCGCTAGCTCCACGTGCCATGCGCATCCTTCTCTTAACCTTTCAATCGAGAGTCATCAACGCTTGCCTTGCTTTGCTTGCCCTGTCTATTAGTATGGCATCCCTTCTCCTTAGTCCTCTTTGGCCCGTGTGCCGGCGCGCATCCAGCTTTAGCAGGAGATAGGAGTGTTTGTTCCGCTAAGGAAAGGAAGGTATTCGTCGTAGGATTGAGCTGAGCCAGGTATGTCACATCACATAGCTTGCAAGCCCAGGTGATTTCTGCATTACCAATCGAGCCGAGGAACCAACTTAGTAAAGAATAACCTACTTGTTTCGTTATGCTATAGCCACCTAATAAAGGGAAGATTCCTATCATCAGAAGAAGAAGTTGGCAATCTACTAATCAAGATCGACCAAAATGGATAGTTCCATTAACTATAATGCATTTCTAGCCCGAAAAGTATGAGGTACACATAGGTAGGGAGCATCATCGTACTCAATCCTGCTTAGGTAGAGCAAGACAAACGGATCTATCATTCCGCAAGAAGTGACTAGTTTCCTTTTCTGGGTAAGAAGAGGGGAGGTCCCGTCGACCAAGAAGAATACCTTCTCCAAGCAATCGAACTCTTCCTTTCTTTCTATAGCCACTGTACTCCATCGAGGATAAGACGGATACACGATTTCTGCACTTCCTCCGCTTGCCCCTCAGTGGATAGCACTTTCTTTCGATAAATTGGCAGGGACTGCGTACCATTAAAGGGAGTCAGTGGGCACCGTAAGTAGTAATCGAGAACTTGATGAACATACCAACCAGTATGTGAATCCGTAAAACAAGTGGAGGAAGAGAGCTATATCGGTGGAGCAGGCGTATGAGTTGATATCTTCAAGAGTCAAATACAAAGGCAGGATCTGCTGATGAAAGTGGGCCGGAGCCAGAACTAGGATAGGGATCAGATTGGGAGCAGGTTAGATGCAACCGCCGGGAGGACAATCCGACTTCGAAGTACGAGCAGGGATATTCGATAAAAGGAATTCCTTTCGGAATAAAGGACAGCAAAAGATGGCCAGGATGTAACACATTAGGAGGGATAGGCTCCGCTGAAATAGCCACTCGGGACAATCAAACTTGACACGGTTGCTTTGCTTTAGCTATAACAGGACCTTCATCTAGAGTGAAATCATTATTAGATAGGATATTCTTTGAATTCACATAGAAAAGTCTAGTCTACTGAATATATGATACTGAAAGCAAGACGTAGGCGTTGGCAAAGGAATTTGCCTTTACTATAACGCACACGTTTCATTATTGTTGCTTTACTATATATGATATTCGATTCCTTTTATCATGAATTGGATTGGAACCAAGGAAGTTTGATAGCTTATGGAATTTTGGGGAAAGAATCACTCTCACTTATAGGCTTACTAGTTCCCGTAGTTCCACTACACAGTTCATCAGTTGGAAATAGAGTCCTATTGCTTTAGTAGGGGTTGTAAGATCACACCTGAAACTTTGGTTGTAATCCCTGGGGCATTTAACCTTGTTTTTCCCTTGTGAGCCGCCTATGTAAATCCACGATCTTTAGGCAAATTTTAATCAATCATCGCTCCAGTGAGTAACGTATTTTTTGGACTTGTAATAATAGCCTTGTCCAGTAGCGAAGTACTAACTTCTTTACTTTGCTTGCCCTGTTTCTAATGCGCTGTGGACCTTGCTTGTTGGCTTCGTCGACCAATTCCTTGTGTCGGCTCCGATCTAACTAGTAAGAAGAAAGATAGATATATAGAATTGGGTGGGCAGAGTTGGCTTGCTTCCAAGAGAATAAACACCTAGCGCATCCGTTTTCTTGCTCGGTATCTGTGTAACAATTTCTGTTCTGGGGTTTACATATCTATTTTATATTGATAATTGAGAAATAATTTTATATTTTTTATAATTGATACTGATTAGCCGTAAATCAATTTGATTTTGTTATGCCATTAAGGAAACACTATTGGGGATACAATACCCATTTTAGAACCGTTCACTACTAACAAAACAAATAGATAATATTATTAAAATAACAAATAATAACAAATAATATAGTTAATGGTTCCAATTTGTCCTAAATTTGTCAGTCTGTGACTTTCTCTTTTCAATAGAAAGAGAAGGTATTTAAGCAGTGTGTGTTTTGAGATACAATCAATCGAAGAGAATAAAACAGGGTCCAATAAAAAACAGGAATGAATTTCTTAAAAGGAATTGGAAAGGGATAAGTACAAAGGGATTCGACGATCTAAAAAAAGAAAATAAAGGGTTTAGTAATCCCCTCCTACGAAAAATAATTAGTAAATGAATGTGGATGAATAAGATTTTTCTCGATTTTGGATCGGATTTGGCGGCATGGCCAAGCGGTAAGGCAGGGGACTGCAAATCCTTTATCCCCAGTTCAAATCTGGGTGTCGCCTGACCCACAAAATACTTTTGATTTCTTATTGTACTGATTGAACTCGACAAATTCTTGCCCTGCATAAGCAAAGGAAAAGAACTAGGCCTGTCGATACTGGATTTTCAGAATCCATAGTTCTAAAAAAGACTGTAAATTTTTAAAAGAAATAAAAAATAGGGCTCTGGCAGGGTTCCGGGTAGTGGCCCAAACCGATACCAATAGGGATGATGGAAGGCTTACTTTTTTTTTTAGTATCACGAATTCAGGAAAGTCCCTCTGTGGAGTGCCCGACTGAAGTTCCCCGTTTTACGGATCCAAAAGTGGGTAACGCATTGCGATCTCTAGATTTTATGGCTGATGCTGATAATATGCCCGCTGCAGAAGCGAAACCTGTTGCCATCGTCATTTCAATCACAATTAAGTTGGTAGGCGCTTCAAAACCCGCAACCGGACCTGCCTGCAACCGGAGACCCGCAACTTGATGACCCAACCTATGCTGAAACAGCCGAATAAAAAACCAAAAAGTCAAGAGGTGGATCAGTTGGTCCTTTTCTCGATTGAATGCGCTTTCTATCTATCTATACCGGTACCAGGAAAAGCAGAATAAGCAGTTGAGCACCAAGAAATTCCTGTTTCAAGCAAGTAAGTACGAAGGGGCAAGAGAGACTGTCATAATATTACTATGGGAGACGGATCCTGTTAAGTCAGTACGAATGTGATACGAAAAATCCTCTTCCATTCTTTCCGGCTGGGCAACATGACTGATGGGAATGTTCGCTACTGCTTCGGCGTCCATCTCATACATATGTTCTCTAACCACCTCCATATTCCACGGCCTGGTTGCAGCATGGATAAGATCCGACACAAACATAGGTGGATCATTGGACCGCGGGCACAGCGGCGTCATTTTAAAGTGCCTCGGGATCCAGTTTTACGTCCAGATCCTAGTGTCGCTCCCCGTACCAATCCTCTGAATTAAACCTTGCTTCATAACATCACGCCCTTCAAATATTCCTCCCCAAATCTGCGATGGTCGGTTTCCTAACTCTGCTCTTAGGAAGTCTTCATCAGGGAAATACATTTCGCACCCTTGCGCTCAAACTTTCTGGTTCTTGCAGCATTCTCCACGCTTGTCTCGCTAGGAGGTTAAATAATTTAAAATCCTTAAACCCCATCCCTCCCATTTCTTGGTTCTGCTGGTTTGCTCATTCATTTCGTAACAAATTCTTTATAGTTGACGAATTGGTAAACAAACGGGTCTTTCATAGTCTCCAATCTTACCATTTCTTAATTTCTACTACTGGTTGGTTTGGACAAATAGTAATATTGAAGACAGCGCGAAGAGCCCTCTGAACGAGCCATGTCATAAGTAGACTACCCGAGAAGGCTCCGGTAATGAAGAAATCACGACTTTTGTCTACTTCCTTCTCACTCTGCTTTTTGACTCAACAGTCGTTCCCCCGGTTACACAAAGCTACGTATACTGGGGTACTTGTTCATCCCTTTTGCTCGTGACATGAAGAAGAAGTCCCAAACAGGGATCTGATGAGTTTTCACTGCGTTACTTTGTTGACGGAAAATCGAATTGTTCTTCCGGTTCAATGAAGACTATGCTTACTTTCTTTTCTCTTACCGGTCTGTGTTCTATCATGGACCTGTATTCCGTTCCTCGAATCAGGACTTTCTTTGTCGAGGATCTCTGGTTTAGGGTACTCCATCGAGTTTAAGTTTCTTCTTCTAATGGCTGTGTCCGTCTAAGGTGGCTATTTGAGCGATTTAAGTATCGCGGTTGTCTTGAGCTCTGGATTGATGGACGGAAACCCGTGCAGCCATTTTATCGCTAGGTGATGATTGGTTGTTTTGTTATCGAAGTCAGTATTGGAAACAAAGTCTAGGTATCTGGCTCCTTCCGAAGATAGTGCTCTGGTACCTCCTCCTCCAAGAGGAACTTGGTAATCTAGGGCGGGCCCTCAATATCATTATTCCCGGGTGCTTGCTTTATTTACAGGTATATCTCAGCATTCCACTTTCTAAGCAGGCCCTAGCTATAGCAGCTAATTTAAGTAATCCGCATACTTATCTATCATTTTATTCTTCAGAAAAATCAGTCATCAAGGCGGCTTCTTTCCATCGAGTTTGGCCTCGAGTCGCCCCATGAATAATCGAACTCTTTCACAGAGATCAGACATTTTTTTTATATGAACAGGCTCGGTATAGGCCCAAAATCCATCAGTTATTACTCTCACCCGTTTTTTCTGAAGTCGGGAAAGCTAGTACATGTTCACTAACTTTCTTATAAACACGTAACTTCTTTTTTATTTTTTTATTCTAAATGAATTTGTTACTGAGACATGAAGGGACTTTTCCATATGCAGTAGCTCTTAGGAGCTAGGACTAAAAGTTCCTTTACTTTGTATTCAAACTTGAACTTACCTAGGCTCTCACTGCTTATATCATCTGGGGACAGTGGGTGTTGTAACACCACCGAGTCTGTATCGGTGTAGTGACAATCCACCCTCGAAATGAATGGATACATGTACATTCTAGCATATGCAGTTACTGCTGCAGCTATTTGTACAGCCGCCAACCTAGGGATCCAGTCAGAATCCAGTTCTGAGGACTGATCAGACCAGTAAGAAAAGAAGTATTTGTTATAGGTCAAAAGATCGCCAGATATAAACCCCTCTTTTCTAAGCAATGAATCGTGTCTCTGTTTGTTGCAGATCTCAGTTACCGTCTGGTTTTTGGATTAATACCAAACCTACCATAAAGTGAATTCATGAGAATCTTGTAGACAAAATTCCATCATGACCCTGTTGCTTAGCAAGTAGTCGAGCATTGAACAACGTGTCAACAAAGTCATTAAATAAACCATCACATTTCTCATATGGGTACCCACGAAGTGGTTCGATTCTGTAACCAATTGACTGGGCTAGTTTGAGCTCTTCAGTGAAGTAAACTCCAAAGAAAGTACCTGTTGGAAAGAGGAGAACACCACGCTCAGTACAGCGATAAGGTAGTAGGGGTCTTTTTATCCCCTCAGGGCATACTATGTATGCTTCTACAAAGCCAAATAAATTATCTAAATCGTAATACCGTAAATCCCCAACCCACTTAGGTTTGCCTATTGGCATTGGTTCATAACAAAAGGGTAAAGTGAGTTAACATCATAATACAGGAGATCACTTCCTTTGGGAATATAAACGTCCGCATGACCTCCATAGTATCCGCGACGAATAAAGGAATCTACATTAGTAGAGGGAATATTCATTGGATGGATGGGTTTTATCATTGTAGGAAGCCTTTCTAAATATAGTCAAAGCTAGTGAGGAGATTGTGATCTTTTTGACTATGTCAACCCCAAATTCCGATAAAATAATTTCCTGAGCTTTAAGCATAACACCAGCTAGTAGTCTTATATATTGAACCAAGTAATTCAATAATCCCTCTTTCCGCTCTTTGAGATTAAGAAGTCCAACAGTTGAATGATCAACACTCCCTTTAGTCCCTAGCTCTGGACATAAATCATTAGCTAAAGACTCTAAGCTTCGAGGAAGAAGCTTTAATGAATCTCTGAAAATGATACAATGTCTATTAGAATAGTATACTTTAAGTTCACCATTCCTCATTAAAGGTTTTAGTTTATAGTTATGATTTCTGACTAGATGTCTAATGAGCATAATACCCTCGAAATGGGCAAAGTTATGAAAGTACACTACCGAGCATTTCCTATGTCTTCTAACCATACTTTCAAGGTTATTGACAAAGCTTGAGAGAATCCTAGTACTTCTATCATCTTGTGAAGAAAGTTGTATGCGGTCGGCAGAGAACCAGGTTGATATATCATCAGTGCAGACAGGAACGTTAGGAACACACTTTAGAAGACCTATAGCGTACGGAACATGCTCGTTGTTTTCATTGAGCAATGTTTCCAACGTAGAAAGGTTTTCTTTCATTGTCTCTGTAATTCCGAAGCTTTGATATAATACCATATCTTGTCTCCTTATTCATATCTTCCTGATCCTTACATTCTTGACTAGACTTATAAACATCATAAGCGTCCTCAAGTATAGTTAACTGTTTTTCATACTCTACCACGTTACTTGTGTATCTGTCAGATATCACATCCTCACTTATTTTCCCATCGACATAGTTTATCTTATCTTAAGTAAAATTGAGTCTAAAAAGCCTTAGAGGAATCATGTCCATTATGAGCAAGTGAAGAGATAGTGATATTCAAATCTCGTAAAAATCGGGGATGTAGCATTCCATCCTTATC